TTTTGTAATTCCTATGATGCAATTGGAGCTTATCAACAGAAAAAAATAAACTTTGATAGTCCTTTGTGGATCCGGTGGCGACTAGATCAACGCATTATTTCATCAAGAGAAGTTCCTATCGAAGTTCACTACGAATCTTTGGGTACCTATCATGAAATTTATGGACATTATCTAGTAATAAGAAGTACAAAAAAAGAAATTCGTTCTATATACATTCGAACCACTTTTGGTCATATTTCTTTTTATCGAGAAATTGAAGAAGCTATACAAGGTTTTTGCCATGCCTATTCATATGATATCTAATGATATAGATGGTTGGTATCTAAGATAAGCAAATTTATGATATCGGTGTAAATTCAGGTGTTCACAATTTAACCAGAATCATACATAGTTTTTAATTTGTATGCAAATAAAGATAAAGATAAAGAAAAGGAAGTTTTCCAATCATTGACTCAAACCCATTGTCGAACCGAATCCCACTGAGTGAAATATGGAGGTACCTATGGCAGAACGGGCCAATCTAGTCTTTCACAATAAAGTGATAGGTGGAACTGCCATTAAACGACTTATTAGCAGATTAATAGATCACTTTGGAATGGCATATACATCGCATATCTTGGATCAAGTAAAGACTCTGGGATTCCGTCAAGCTACGACTACATCCATTTCATTAGGAATTGATGACCTTTTAACAATACCTTCTAAAGGATGGCTAGTCCAAGATGCTGAACAACAAAGTTTGATTTTTGAAAAACATCATCATTATGGGAATGTACATGCAGTAGAAAAATTACGCCAATCTATTGAGATATGGTATGCTACAAGTGAATATTTGCGACAAGAAATGAATCCTAATTTTAGGATGACCGACCCCTTTAATCCAGTCCATATAATGTCTTTTTCAGGAGCTAGAGGAAATGCATCTCAAGTACACCAATTAGTGGGTATGAGAGGATTGATGTCGGATCCACAAGGACAAATGATTGATTTACCTATTCAAAGCAATTTACGCGAAGGACTCTCTTTAACAGAATATATAATTTCTTGCTATGGAGCCCGGAAAGGAGTTGTAGATACTGCTGTACGAACTTCAGATGCTGGATATCTTACACGCAGACTTGTTGAAGTGGTTCAACACATTGTTGTACGTCGAACAGATTGCGGTACCATTCGAGGAATTTCGGTGAATACCCAGAATGGAATGATGCCGGAAAGAATTTTGATACAAACATTAATTGGTCGTGTATTAGCAGACGATATATACAGAGGTTCACGATGCATTGCCGTTCGAAATCAAGATATTGGAATTGGACTTATCAATCGATTTAAAACCTTTAAAACACAACCAATATCTATCCGAACCCCCTTTACCTGTAGAAATACATCTTGGATCTGTCGATTGTGTTATGGCCAAAGTCCTACTCATGGCCACTTAGTGGAATTAGGAGAAGCTGTAGGTATTATTGCGGGCCAATCAATAGGAGAACCGGGCACTCAACTAACATTAAGAACTTTTCATACTGGCGGAGTATTCACAGGAGGTACTGCAGAACATGTGCGAGCACCTTCTAATGGAAAAATAAAATTCAACGAGGATTTGGTTCATCCTACACGTACACGTCATGGGCATCCTGCTTTTCTATGTTATATAGACTTGTATATAACTATTGAAAGTGGTGATATTATACATAATGTGATTATTCCACCAAAAAGTTTTCTATTAGTTCAAAATAATCAATATGTAAAATCAGAACAAGTGATTGCCGAGATTCGCGCAGGAACATACACTTTGAATTTAAAAGAAAAGGTTCGAAAACATGTCTATTCTAACTTAGAAGGAGAAATGCATTGGAGTACTGATGTATACCATGCATCAGAATTTAGATACAGTAATGTCCATATCTTACCAAAAACAAGTCATTTATGGATATTATCAGGAAGATCATACAGGTCCGGTTCAGTCTCTTTTTCACTCCGAAAAGATCAAGATCAAATGAAGATGCATTATCTTTCTACTGGGGAAGAAGATAGTTCTAACCTTTTAGTAAGGAATGATCAAGTAAGACATAAATTATTTCGTTTCAATTCTTCTGATCTAAAAGAAAGAAGGATTTCAGATTATTCCATATTTAATCAAATCATATGTATAGATCATTGTAATTTTGCACACCCTGCTATTTTCCATCATACTATGGATTTATTAGCAAAGAGGCGAAGAAATAGATTCATCATTCCATTTTCATTCCAATCGATTCAAGAACGAGACAAAAAACGAATGTTAGCTTCCAATATCTCGATTGAAATACCAATCAATGGTATTTTTCGTAGAGATAGTATTCTCGCTTATTTTGATGATCCTCAATACAGAACACAGAGCTCAGGAATTACTAAATATAGGACTATAGGAATAAATTCCATTTTTAAAAAAGAGGATTTTTTAATTGAGTATAGAGGAGTTAAAGAATTTAAGACAAAATACCAAATCAAAGTGGATCAATTTTTTTTCATTCCCGAGGAAGTGCATATTTTATCAGAATCTTCTTCCATAATGGTACGGAACAATAGTATCGTTGAAGTAGATACACCAATCACTTTAAATATAAGAAGTCGAGTAAGGGGGTTGGTCCGAGTGGAGAAGAAAAAAAAAAAGATTGAATTAAAAATATTTTCTGGGGATATCCATTTTCCGGGAGAAATGGATAAAATATCCCGACACAGTGCCATCTTGATACCACCAGGAACGGTAAAAAACAATTTAAAGGAATCAAAAAAAATGAAAAATTGGATCTATGTCCAATGGATCACAATTACAAAAAAAAAGTATTTTGTTTTGGTTCGACCCGTCATTTTATATGAAATAGGGAATGGTATCAATTTAGTAAAACTTTTTCCCCAAGATATGTTTCAGGAAAGAGATAATCTGGAACTTAAAGTTATTAATTATATTCTTTCTGGAAATGGAAAATCAATTCGGGGAATTTCGGATACAAGTATTCAATTAGTTCGGACTTGTTTAGTCTTAAATTGGGATCCAGACAAAAAATTTTCTTCTATCGAAAATGCGCATGCTTCTTTTGTTGAAGTAAGTACAAATGGTTTGGTTCGATATTTCTTAAGAATTGACTTAGTGAAATCCCATATTTCATATATAAGAAAAAGGAATGATCCGGCCAGTTCGGGATTTTTCTTGGATCATGAGTCGGATCGGACCAACATCAATCCATTTTTTTCCATTGATTTGAAGAAAAAAATTCAACAATCACTTAGCCAAAATAACGGAACTATTCGTATGTTGTTGAATAGAAATGAGAAATACCGCTCTTTGATAATTTTGTCATCATTTAATTGTTTTCAAACACGATCATTCAATGAGGGAAAATATTACAATGGGATAAAAGAAGGAATTAATCAAATTCAAAGAGATCCTATAATTCCAATTAATAATTCGTTAGGTCCTTTAGGAATAGCCTTTCAAGTTGCAAATTTGGATTTTTACCGTTTAATAACTCATAATCAGATCTCGATAAATCCAAATTTGCAACTTGATAAATTAAAAGAAACTTTTCAAGTATTAAGATATTATTTAATGGACGAAAACGAGAGAATTTCTAAACCGGATATATGTAGTAACACCGTTTTCAATCCATTCTTTTTGAATTGGCATTTTCTCCATCATAATTATTGTGAAAAACCGTTTACAATAATAAGTCTTGGTCAATTTATTTGTGAAAATGTATGTATAGTTCAAACGAAAAATGCACCACACCTAAAATCAGGTCAAGTTCTAACAGTTCAAATGGATTCTGTAGGAATAAGATCGGCTAACCCTTATTTGGCGACTCCAGGAGCAACTGTTCACGGCCATTATGGAGAAATACTTTCTGAAGGAGATATATTAGTTACATATATATATGAAAAATCGAGATCTGGTGATATAACACAGGGTCTTCCAAAAGTAGAACAGGTATTAGAAGTTCGTTCGATTGATTCAATATCGATGAACCTAGAAAAGAGAGTTGATACTTGGAACGGTCATATAACAAGAATTCTTGGCATTCCTTGGGGATTCTTGATTGGTGCTGAGCTAACTATAGCGCAAAGTCGTATTTCTTTGGTTAATAAAATTCAAAAAGTTTATCGATCCCAGGGAGTTCACATCCATAATAGACATCTAGAAATTATTGTGCGTCAAATAACATCAAAAGTATTGGTTTCAGAAGATGGAATGTCTAATGTTTTTTCGCCCGGTGAACTAATTGGATTATTGCGAGCCGAACGAGCTGGGCGTGCCTTAGAAGAGGCGTTTTGCTACCGAGTTCTATTACTAGGAATAACAAAAACATCTCTGAATACTCAAAGTTTCATATCTGAAGCAAGTTTTCAAGAAACTGCTAGAGTTTTAGCAAAAGCCGCTCTTCGGGGTCGTATAGATTGGTTGAAAGGTCTGAAAGAGAACGTTGTTTTAGGGGGAATGATACCTGTTGGTACCGGATTCAAAAGAATAATGCACCGTTCAAAGACAAGGCCAAGGCAATATAACAAGATTACTTTGGAAACAAAAAAAAATAATTTATTTGAGGATCAAATGAGAGATATTTTGTTTCACCACAGAGAATTATTTTTTGGCTTCATTTCAAAGAATTTTTGCGATACATCAGAGCAATCTAGGATTTAATAATCCCTAAGGGCTCCGTCATTTTATTTTGTAATTGATTTTGTAATAAAATCAAAAGGTAATAAAGATAATAATCATATTATTTAAATTAAATAGAAAAAAATGGCCTGATCATGTATCAATGGCCAATCTTCGGTAGAATAAAAGGTTCCTTCGGAACACTTATTTATTTCTATTTCAGTATACACGGTCTCTTTCTTTCATTTCCAAATAAAAAAAAAAAATTGGATTGGAAATGAAAGAAAAGTGGGGGATTAATCTAAATGACAAAAAGATATTGGAACATAATTTTGGAAGAGATGATGGAAGCTGGAGTTCATTTTGGCCACGGTACTAGAAAATGGAATCCTAAAATGTCACCTTATATATCTGCAAAGCGTAAGGATATTCATATTACAAATCTTATTAGAACTGCTCGGTTTTTAGCAGAAGCTTGTGATTTAGTTTTTGATGCAGCAAGTATGGGAAAACAATTCTTAATTGTTGGTACAAAAAAAAAAGCAGCGGATTTAGTAACGCGGGCTGCAATAAGAGCTCGGTGTCATTATGTTAATAAAAAATGGCTCGGCGGTATGTTAACGAATTGGTATACTACAGAAACACGACTTCAAAAGTTCCGGAACTTGAGAACACAACAAAAGACGGGGAGACTCAACAGTTTTCCAAAAAGGGATGCTGCTATATTGAAGAGACAATTAGCTCATTTGGAAACATATCTCGGCGGCATTAAATATATGACACGGTTACCTGATATTGTAATAATCGTCGATCAACAAGAAGAATATACGGCTCTTCGAGAATGTAGAACTTTGGAAATTCCAACAATTTCTTTAATCGATACAAATTGTGACCCGGACTTCGCCGATATTTCGATTCCAGCTAATGATGATGCTATAGCCTCCATTCGATTAATTCTTAATAAATTAGTATTTGCTATTTGTGAAGGTCGTTCTAGCTATATAAGAAATTCTTGATTAATAATAAGAGAAATTATTTGAGTTGGTTGGAGGGACTCATAGATTTAGGAAATCGGTTACTATACTACTAATAAATTAAATTGCATAAAAAAATATAAATATATATATATAATATATATATACATAAAATATATATATACAAGATCCTGTTGGTTAAGTAAGGATTAGAAATTCTCTTCATTTTGATTATTAGCGATATAAAGAAGAAACGAAAATTATATGTGATTAATCCTGGTATTCAAAATCAAAAAGGAGATGTTTGAATTAAAATAATTCCCTTTCAAGTTCTTATTTTTTAGAGGGCGGGACAATATGAATGTTTTATTATGTTCTATCAACACATTAAAAAGATTATACGATATATCTGCTGTGGAAGTCGGGCAACATTTCTATTGGCAAATAGGGAGTTTCCAAGTGCATGCCCAAGTACTTATTACTTCTTGGGTTGTAATTGCTATCTTGCTAGTTTCAGCCATTCTAGTTATTCGAAATCTGCAAACCATTCCGACTTTTGGTCAGAATTTCTTTGAATATGTTCTCGAATTCATTCGAGACGTGAGCAAAACTCAGATTGGAGAAGAATATGGTCCGTGGGTTCCATTTATTGGAACTATGTTTCTATTTATTTTTGTTTCTAATTGGTCCGGGGCTCTTTTGCCTTGGAAAATAATACAATTACCTCACGGGGAGTTAGCTGCACCCACAAATGATATAAATACTACTGTTGCATTAGCTTTACTTACGTCAGTTGCATATTTCTATGCGGGTCTTTCAAAAAAAGGATTAGTTTATTTTAGTAAATACATCCAACCAACTCCAATCCTTTTACCGATTAACATCTTAGAAGATTTTACAAAACCCTTATCCCTTAGTTTTCGACTTTTTGGAAATATACTAGCTGATGAATTAGTAGTTGTTGTTCTTGTTTCTTTGGTACCTTTAGTAGTTCCTATACCTGTCATGTTCCTTGGATTATTTACAAGCGGTATTCAAGCTCTAATTTTTGCTACTTTAGCTGCGGCTTATATAGGTGAATCCATGGAAGGCCATCATTGACTATTTTTTTCTAAAAAATAGTTTTTTTTTGATTTAGTTTGCTGCACATATACTGTGGCTCAAGATAACCTATTTAGGAAACATCAATAAATATTAAATATATAGAAAAGAAAAACATTTTGAAAATTTGCAATAAAAAAAAAAATAGAGTAGGAGTGAGGGGGATCCAACTGGGTGTATATAATCTAATCACTATAAGACAAATCTTTCTTTCTTTGTTTTGGAGGTTTCAAAAAATGATTCGAATCTAATTGAATCTAAAACACAAATAGTTGGTTTACAGCATGGAAGAAACCTCTGTATATGTGATATTATATATGAACTAACCATATATTTAAAATTACCCCACTACTACTGTAAATTTCTATAGGGATTAAAAAAACAAAGCCCTTCCGTTTCATCTCTAATTGTGAATTGAATATTCAATGACTAAAAAATTCAATAAAAAACGAAGAATTCAAAGAATGGTTCAAAACTTAAGTTAATATAAGAATAAAGGTTATACCTAGTTCCAAAACAACTTGGTAGGTAGAAACGAAAAAAGAAATTTTGAAGTAATTCATATAGTTCAATAACTATTACTATTTCAATTTAGGAATTTTTCTTAATTACTTTAACTGAATAAATCTTGGTAATTGCATAATTAAGTCATAATTTATTGGTTGATTATATCATTAACTATTTCTTTATTTTATATTTTGGTTACGAGGAACTTATTATGAATCCAATTATTTCTGCTGCTTCCGTTATTGCTGCTGGCTTGGCCGTAGGGCTTGCTTCTATTGGACCTGGGGTTGGTCAAGGCACTGCTGCAGGGCAAGCTGTAGAAGGGATTGCACGACAACCAGAGGCAGAGGGAAAAATACGTGGTACTTTATTGCTTAGTCTGGCTTTTATGGAAGCTTTAACAATTTATGGGCTGGTTGTAGCATTAGCGCTTTTATTCGCTAATCCTTTTGTTTAATCCTATAATCCTAAAAAAAAATAGAAAAATAATTGGTTGGTCTTGCTTTTTCAAATTATATTGTGATTTCACTCCTACAATTATTCGTTCGGGCAAGAACACAGGTGAAGGACTAATTGAAGGGTGAAGAATTCATATACTGATTACTGATTCGCCTTCTTTTCTTTTTTAGTCCAATGAACCCCCTTTAAATTCTTTAAATTTTAAGAAAATTTTTCGAAAGTGTTAAAACTAGAGAGATTTTGCAATTGACATGACATAAGAACTCGTATCTAATTCTAATAAGTATCATTCTTATAGAAAATCTTCCAATTGATGGAACAATTCAAATAATATATATATATTAACATTATTATATTATTAGTATTTATATTTATTACTCTATCTATTTTGAATTAATTATTAATAATTAATATTAATTATTAGTAAGGTATAGTATGAAATTTGCATTCTATATATATAGAATAAAAATTTCATATAAAATATGAATATAAAATATGAATATGAAATAGAAAAAATAATTAAGAAATCAAATAAAAAATAGGAATCGTAGAAAGATAATTAGTCTATTCATAAGAGGAGATGAGATCATATGAAAAATATAACCGATTCTTTCCTTTGTTTGGGCTATTGGCCATTCGCCGGAAGTTTCGGGTTTAATACCGATATTTTAGCAACAAATCCAATAAATCTAAGTGTAGTGTTAGGTGTATTGATTTTTTTTGGAAAGGGAGTGTGTGCGGGTTGTTTATTTCAAAGAATAGATTGGATCCAACCAAACTGCACATTTTTCGTTATAACTAAGAAAATGTACATAATACCGCGAATTACTTCTGAATTAATTAAATTTTTTCAATAATTAAAGAAAAAATATTTTAGAACCATAGCATTTCGTGATTTATTGGTAAATCCACTTTGATTCTCTATTAACCAATAATATTGGACTATTACCATGGTTAAACCGAGTAGTTTGAAGTCTAGACGCAGTGTAGTACTCTTTCTACCACTATGTTAATACAGAAATGAAATGGTTTCAATAAAATTATTCGAATTTTTTTTTTTTTCGATATAAAACACTCATGTCGATAAAATGTCTTGAATCCTCTTTACGTTGAAAAAGGTGAATTTAATCCTGCCTTTTATACAATGCGTAATAGATGACCTATGTAAAAATTAATTAATATGTATAAATTAATTAATAAGAATTCTTTGGATTTGAAGAAAAAACAAAACAACTTTGCTGACATATATATTTGTTTGGTCAGAAGAATCCTCCGAATATTCTGGTCTTAGATTGATAATTGTTTTAAATATAAATATTTGAAAAATATAAATTATAGAAGAGAGGATAGGCTCATTACATAAAAAAATAGGGAAATTTCCCATAAGTAATTGGGTGTGAGAGCCAAATGAATCGAAAGATTCATGTTTGGTTCGGGAAGAGATCATAGACATTTTGAAATGAATGGAAAGAGAGTCTACTTTCATTAAGTGATTTATTAGATAATCGAAAACAGAGAATCTTGAGAACTATTCGAAATTCAGAAGAACTACGGGAAGGGGCCATTGAACAGCTGGAAAAAGCCCAGGCCCGCTTAAGGAAAGTCGAAACGGAAGCAGATCGGTTTCGGGTGAATGGCTATTCTGAAATAGAACGAGAAAAACAGAATTTAATTAATTCAATTTACATGACTTTGGAACAATTAGAAAATTACAAAAATGAAGCCATTCATTTTGAACAACAAAGAGTGATTAATCAAGTCCGACAGCGGGTTTTACAACAAGCCTTACAGGGAGCTCTAGGAACTCTAAATAGTTGCTTAAACAACGAGTTACATTTGCGTACTGTCAATGCTAATATTGGAATCTTTGGGGCGATGAAAGAAAAAAAATAATTGATTAGTCTTTCTATTTTAATATAGAGTATAGGTATTATTTTTTTTTCTTCTAAAAAAAAATTAAATTAAGAAATTTTCATGGTAACCATTCGTGCAGATGAAATTAGTAAAATTATACGTGAACGCATTGAGCAATATAATACCGAAGTAAAAATTGTAAATACGGGTACCGTACTTCAAGTAGGCGACGGTATTGCTCGTATTTATGGTCTTGATGAAGTAATGGCTGGTGAATTAGTGGAATTTGAAGAGGGTACTATAGGCATTGCTTTGAATTTGGAATCCAAAAATGTTGGTGTTGTATTAATGGGTGATGGTTTGCTGATACAAGAGGGAAGTTCGGTAAAAGCAACAGGAAGAATTGCTCAGATACCTGTAAGTGAGGCTTATTTGGGTCGTGTTATAAATGCTTTAGCTAAACCTATTGATG